TTCACTTTATCTTTATTTCGACTATAAAAAAGTCACTTTATAATATTAGTAAGAAAAATTCACATATTTTTTGTGATTTATCCTACTTGTCACAAGCATATGTATTTTACAAATTATCACAAACCCAAGTTATTAATTTGTCTAAATTTAGATCTGTTCTTCAATATAACACAACGTCTTGCTTCCTTAAGACTAAAATAAAGGACTATTTTAAAACACTAGGAATATTTCATTCGGAATTAAAACATAAGAAACTTCAGAGTTATAGAATCAATCAATGGAAAAACTGGTTAAGATGGCATTATCAATACGATTTATCTCAGATTAGATGGTCTAGATTAATGCCAAAAAAATGGCGAACTAAGGTTAATCAAAGTTGTATGGCTCAAAATAAAAATAGAAACTTAAACAAATGGAATTCATATGAAAAAGACCAATTAATTCATTACAAAAAAGAAAATGATTCGGAACTCTATTCATTATCAAACCAAAAAGATAATTTTAAAAAATGTTATAGATATGGTCTTTTAGCATATAAATCAATTAATTATGAAAATAAAAGTGACTCATTTTTTTCTAGATTACCCTTTCAAGTAAAGAAGAACTTAGAAATTTCGTATAATTCCAACACGTACAAACACAACTTTGTTGATATGCCCGGCAATCTTCATATCAATAATTATCTAAGAAAGGTCAATATTCTAGATATAGAAAGAAATCTCGATAGAAAATATTTTGATTGGAAAATTATCCATTTTTCTCTTAGACAAAAAGGAGATATTGAAGCCTGGGTTAAGATCGATACCAACAGTAATCCAAATACTAAAATTGGTATTAATAATTATCAAATAATTGATAAAATTGAGAAAAAGGGGGTTTTTTATCTTACAACTCATCAAAATCCAGAAAAAACTCAAAAAAATTCGAAAAAAGTCTTTTTTGATTGGATGGGAATGAATGAAAAAATATTTAATCGTCCGATATTGAATCTGGAATTTTGGTTCTTCCCAGAATTTGTACTACTTTATAATGTCTATAAAATAAAACCGTGGATTATACCAAGCAAATTCCTTCTTTTTAATTTGAATACAAATGAAAATGTTATTCAAAATAAAAACCAAAAACAAAACTTTTTTCTACCATCAAATAAAAAAATAAAGAATCGAAGTCAAGAAACAAAAGAACCCCCAAGTCAAAGAGAGCGTGGATCAGATATAGAAAACAAAGGAAATCTGAGCCCTGTTTTTTCAAAACATCAAACCGATCTTGAAAAAGATTACGTGGAATCAGACACAAAAAAGGGTCAAAATAAAAAACAATACAAAAGCAACACGGAAGCAGAACTAGATTTGTTCTTGAAACGTTATTTGCTTTTTCAATTGAGATGGAACGATGCTTTGAATAAAAGAATGCTCGAAAATATCAAGGTATATTGTCTCCTGCTTCGACTGATAAATCCAACCAAAATTACTATATCGTCAATTCAAAGGAGAGAAATGAGTTTGGATATAATGCTGATTCAGGCAAATTTACCTCTTACAGACTTGATGAAGAAGGGGGTATTGATTATCGAACCTATTCGGTTGTCTGTAAAACATAATGGACAATTTATTATGTATCAAACCATAGGTATTTCATTGGTTCATAAAAGTAAACACCAAACTAATCAAAGATACCGAGAACAAAGATATGTTGATAAAAAGAATTTTGACGAATTCATTCTGCAACCCCAAACTCAAAGAATAAATACAGAAAAAACTCATTTTGATTTGCTTGTTCCTGAAAATATTTTATGGTCTAGACGTCGTAGAGAATTGAGAATTCGAAGTTTTTTTAATTCTTTGAATTGGAATGTCGTCGATCGAAATTCAGTATTTTGCAACGAAACCAATGTAAAAAACTGGAGTCAATTTTTGGGTGAACGAAAACCCCTTTATAAAGATAAAAATGAATTAATTAAATTTAAGTTCTTTCTTTGGCCTAATTATCGATTAGAAGATTTAGCTTGTATGAATCGTTATTGGTTTGATACCAATAATGGTAGCCGTTTCAGTATCTTAAGGATACATATGTATCCACGATTGAAAATTAATTGATAGTACTATATACCCTGTCTCGTATAGAGTATCTGAAAGCAAACAAATGCAAACATGCCTTGTTTTACATCTCATTCGAATCTAATTCGAGTAGACAATACTAAATCAATAAAATAAGGTATTGATTAGATCTAGAAATGAATCAACAGAATCTTCTTCATTTTAGGATTTTAGGTTTCAATTATTCGCTTTTGTGACTGAAAAAAACGTACCTACCACCTTTTTGGATTCCTATCTGAATCAAATTTCAAATTTGATTAATTTATTGGAATTGCTAAAATTAGAGGTTCATAAAGAAATTAAGTCTATATACCACGTTCAAATTACTGGCATTATTATTACTGATCAATAAAATTATAAAAAATCCATATCTGTAAAATAAAGAAAGGGGAAATTCATTTATGGTAAAAAATTCTGTCATTTCAGTTATTTTTCAAGAAGAAAAGAAAGGATCTGTTGAATTTCAAGTATTCAATTTCACCAATAAGATACGGAGACTTACTTCACATTTAGAATTGCACAAAAAAGACTATTTATCTCAGAGAGGTTTGAAGAAAATTTTGGGAAAACGTCAACGACTGCTAGCTTATTTGGCAAAAAAAAATAGAGTACGTTATAAAGAATTAATTAATCAGTTGGACATTCGAGAGACAAAAACTCGTTAAGAAGAGTTATTTCATTTTCACTTATATGTTTCGATTAAATTTTGATGAACTTCTTTTCACTTTCAGTAATTCATGGAAGAATGAATCGTTAAAAAACTTATGACTGCACCAACTACAAGAAAAGACCTCATGATAGTCAATATGGGGCCTCAGCACCCATCAATGCACGGTGTTCTTCGACTCATCGTTACTCTAGATGGTGAAGATGTTGTCGACTGCGAACCAATATTGGGTTATTTACATAGAGGGATGGAGAAAATTGCGGAAAACCGAACAATTATACAATATTTGCCTTATGTAACACGTTGGGATTATTTAGCTACTATGTTCACAGAAGCAATAACCATAAATGGACCCGAACAATTAGGCAATATTCAAGTACCTAAAAGGGCTAGCTATATCAGAGTCATTATGTTGGAGTTGAGTCGGATAGCTTCTCATTTGTTATGGCTCGGTCCTTTTATGGCGGATATTGGTGCACAGACCCCTTTCTTCTATATTTTTCGAGAAAGAGAATTGATATATGACCTATTCGAAGCTGCCACCGGTATGCGAATGATGCATAATTATTTTCGTATTGGAGGAGTGGCTGCCGATCTACCCTATGGCTGGATAGATAAATGTTTGGATTTTTGCGATTATTTTTTAACAGGGGTTGCTGAGTATCAAAAACTTATTACCCGGAATCCTATTTTTTTAGAACGAGTTGAAGGCGTAGGCATTATTGGGAGAGACGAGGCATTAAATTGGGGTTTATCGGGACCAATGCTACGAGCTTCCGGAATAGAATGGGATCTTCGTAAAGTTGATCATTATGAGTCTTACGACGAATTTGATTGGCAGGTTCAATGGCAACGAGAAGGGGATTCATTAGCTCGTTATTTAGTACGAATCGGTGAAATGACAGAATCCATAAAGATTATTCAACAGGCTCTGGAAGGAATTCCAGGAGGGCCTTACGAAAATTTAGAAATGCGACGTTTTGACAGATTAAAAGATCCTGAATGGAATGATTTTGAATATCGGTTTATTAGTAAAAAGCCTTCTCCAACTTTTGAATTGTCGAAACAAGAACTTTATGTGAGAGTTGAAGCCCCAAAAGGAGAATTGGGGATTTTTCTGATAGGAGACCAGAGCGTTTTTCCTTGGAGATGGAAAATTCGCCCACCAGGTTTTATCAATTTGCAAATTCTTCCTCAGTTAGTTAAAAGAATGAAATTGGCTGATATTATGACAATACTAGGTAGCATAGATATCATTATGGGAGAAGTTGATCGTTGAAATGATAATTGATACAACAGAAATAGAGACTATCAATTCTTTTTCCAAATTGGAATCCTTAAAAGAAGTCTATGGGATCATATGGATGCTTGTCCCTATTGTGACTCTTGTATTAGGAATCACAATAGGTGTACTAGTAATTGTTTGGTTAGAAAGAGAAATATCTGCAGGAATACAACAACGTATCGGGCCTGAATATGCCGGCCCTTTAGGAATTCTTCAAGCTCTAGCAGATGGGACAAAACTACTTTTGAAAGAGAACCTTATTCCATCTACAGGAGATACTCGTTTATTCAGTATTGGACCATCCATAGCAGTAATATCTATCTTTCTAAGTTATTCAGTAATTCCTTTTGGTGATCACCTTGTTCTAGCCGATCTTAGTATTGGTGTTTTTTTTTGGATTGCCATTTCAAGTATTGCTCCCGTTGGACTTCTTATGTCGGGGTATGGATCAAATAATAAATATTCCTTTTTAGGTGGTCTACGGGCAGCTGCTCAATCAATTAGTTATGAAATACCATTAGCTCTATGTGTGTTATCAATATCTCTACGTGTGATTCGGTGAGACCTAAAATTTATCAAAATTCTTTTCTTTCTAGAAACAAGGATAAAAAGATTTGATTGACTATATATATTTTTATTTTTCTTCAGCATTTGAGTTGATGAACTAAACCAGATAGTTATATGAGTGAAAGAAAACGGCTTCTAAATTTGCAGTAAAAAAGTTGAGTCTCATTTCCTATGTACAAGAATCAAATGGTGAAAAAAGTAAACATAAGCAAGAGAGATTGTTTACCCCAAGATTCGTGAATTGTCATGATAGCTTGAAGCGGGTTCAAAAGACCAACTCTATGGAGTTTTTACTGTCTATTACCATAGATGGATTTCCACAACGGGAGGTTTTTGAAACAAAAAATGAGTGGATGGTTAGGAAGACCAAGATACACAAAGGATT